AGAAGGGAAAAGGAAAAAGAGGGGGTAATAAGTAGAGAAAGGTTATCCAAAGTTAGATACAAAAAACTGCCCCCCTTTCTTGTATTTGCTTAATTTAATTTCGTTTGATTAGGATAAAGTTCCTTAAAAACCCCCACCCTTTTTAAAATGTCCTGAACAGTTCCTGTAGGTTGAGCCCCTTTTTCAAGGAAATAGAGAATAGCAGGAACGTTTAAATAAGTTTGATTCTTTATCGGATCATAAAAACCTACTTTCTGAAGATCTTTTCCTTCTCTTCGAGATCGAACATCAATTGCAACGATTCGATAGACGACTCATTGAGATAGATGTAGATGAACAATACACCCCCCCTAGAAACGTATAGGAAGTTTTCTCCTCGTACGGCTCGAGAAAAAAAGAATTGGATTTGAAGTTTTATCTATGGTATGGGATTCGAATAAATTCCATAAATGATAAAAGGTTCTATAAAATCATCAAATCAATTAGACTGGGGTTTAAGTCTGTTTTTTCTTCTTCTTTCCTAAAAAACAAAAAAAAAACCATTCTTACTCATAACTCAAGTTAGATAATTCTCAAAAAATTCAAAAGAGAATCTTTCGTTTATTGAGTAGTCTTTACCCCCTTTTTTGTTTGTCTCGGTTAAAAAATATTTGGATTCTTAAGTCTGGCCCCGTTAGTGAGACGATTAAAACGGTGTTTCCTTGTTCTGGGATCCTTTATCTTTGTTTTAAATCATTGGGTTTAGGCATTACTTCGGTGCTTCTTAATCCTTTCAAAATGGCAGCAACATACCCTTTTTTTTTTATTTCCTTCTATCAAAGAATCCTACGGACACTAGATTCCCTCTTTTGATCGAAACGGTTTGATTAATTCCAACAAATTTTCCTTTTGAATTGTAAACTTGTTCGAATAGGATCCCTTCCATTTCTATATCGAAGATATATTCACGAAGTTGCTCCAATTTATTGATTTGCATTAACCCTAGATTCTTGTCCTGAGAAATGAATTAATACTTTCTACTCGAGCTACATCGTGGACTATTTAGGTTACCAACGGATGTCGAAGCCAAGAGCATCTTCATTACTATAGAAATAGAAAATGGTGGATATAAGCAAGAATCCACAATGGATCATGTCCTTCAAGTCGCACGTTGCTTTCTACCACATCGTTTCAAACGAAGTTTTACCATAACATTCTTCTAATTTGTAATTTGGACCCAGTATGGAATTGATTCAATCGTGGAATCATGAATAGTCATTGGTTTGTAGACATCGTAATCTATATCCCTTTGTTCTATAAATAGAATAGAGATTTTATATATAGTTATAGATCGGTAAATAAAGAATCCAGCTATAAATCGGTAAAGAGTTTTCTGAATAAGTTTTAGCAAGTCCTCTTAATTTAAAGAATTTCTATTTAATAATAGATTAAAGGTTAGGGTTCAATATTTTCTTTTTAAATTTCAAAATTTAAAATCGAGAGGATCAAAAACCTTTTTCACAAAAATAGAATAAAAATAGAATAGAAGGATACATATACGTTAAACATTTCCTCATTTTTTATGTTATTTTGTTTAAACTGTGTAGTTCAGCAAGATTTCGCTAATCGAATCTTGCCATACATAATAGAATAGAAAGTGAATAAAAGATAATAAAAGATATAAAACACTCCCTCTTAAGTGTTACGTAAATTTACAATTATTTATTAGGGCCAAACACGAAATACTTATTCAAAGAAAATACATCGGATGGATATATAATTACATATATAATTTTTTTTTGTTAATGCAATTGAGGCAGACACAGAAATTTGAATATCTTCGGTTAATATATTTGCCCCCCGGGGTACTACAGGACTAATAGGACATAAGAGAAAAGAAATGGGAATTATGCGGACTGGCTAGGTACAAATCCCAACAAGTCCAAATTAACAAATTAAGTTGCTCCTTTTTTATTTTAGTCTACCTCCTTAGGAGAATTAATCCTATTGACTTTGAATGAATTTCATTAGTACCAAAATAGTTGGAATTAAGAAATCTATATAAAAATTCATAAAAATTTAGTTTATAGAATAAGAAATAATAGATAGGATCCTTGAAAATCCAAATATTGATAAAATAGAAAATCAATATGGGACGCAATCCTTTTCTAAATAACTAACTTCGCGAAACAAGATTGGATTGGGCATAGGATAAAAAGACCCCCTATTTTAAAATTCCAACTCTTGGAACCCATGTTCACAATTTACCTGGATCAGAAATAGAGTCAATTACATTTGCGTGTCATTTGAACTCGATTCAATTCAGTTTGTGTAAAAAAGATATGATTCATGCATAAAAGATAAAAAAAAAAAAAGAAAGAAATTCCAGCTAACATTAGACTTTACCCCATTCAAAAAAATCTTTATTCTATTCTAACATAATGAATATGCTCTGGAACATAATGAATATGCTCTGGGACGGAAGGATTCGAACCTTCGAATGCCGGGACCAAAACCCGTTGCCTTACCACTTGGCCACGCCCCATTTAGATTTCTATTTGAAACTACTTTCGATAGTACTTTCGATACTACTAAAGTAGTATTAATTAAATTATAATTAATTACTATTAGCAATTAATTGTACTATTTAATATTTTTCATTTTAATTAATATTAAAAATATTTTCTATTTTATAAATCTTAATTAATATTAAATTATTATTTATATTTAATTAATTTATTTATATTTAATTAATTTATAGTTAAATTTATAGTTATTAATAACTATTATATTTAATTATAATATAGTATTCGTTATTTGTCAACTCCAATCTAATTTATTCTATAGATATTTAGATTATTACTAATTACTAGGATTTTTTTTTAATTTTAATATAGAATTAAACTTAATTTATTGATCATTAGATATAATTCAATTAAGATATTGTATGAAAGTATGATTTCCTCTATTCTCTTTTGAGAATTGGAGGTTTTGATTGGGTGAGTTCAAAAGAAAAGAAGGATTTTTTGTCTACCTAAATTTTCCCCTTTTTACTTATATCATATCAATAACTCAATCAAAATGCAATTATCTCCAAGAATAAAATGTCTGTTATGCTTAATATCTTTAGTTTGATCTGTATCTGTCTTAATTCTGCCTTTTATTCAAGTAGTTTTTTCTTCGGAAAATTGCCCGAGGCCTACGCTTTTTTGAACCCAATCGTAGATGTTATGCCAGTCATACCCGTGTTCTTTTTTCTCTTAGCTTTTGTTTGGCAAGCTGCTGTAAGTTTTCGATAAGATCCTTAATCTGAAATCTAAATTATTTAAATTGAAAAATTCTTACAAATTTCCTGGATTTCCTAGCAAGTTCGTGATTTTTTCTAGAAAGAAACTCGGTTCTTGATATCCAAATAGGATATGTGGTAGAAAAATGGAGGATCTATTCTCGTTTTTTTTAATTATCTTGGAGATTGTGTAATGCTTACTCTCAAACTCTTCGTTTACACAGTAGTGATATTTTTTGTTTCTCTCTTCATCTTTGGATTCCTATCTAATGATCCTGGACGTAATCCTGGGCGCGAAGAATAAGGGTTTTTCCTTTCTATTTTCTTCGGATTTTTTGTTTAGATAAAAACAAAGGATTTGCCAAATTTGAAAAAAAAAAATAAATAAATAAAAAAAAAGTCATCAAGGGAAGCGGAAAGAGAGGGATTCGAACCCTCGGTACGAATAACTCGTACAACGGATTAGCAATCCGCCGCTTTAGTCCACTCAGCCATCTCTCCTAATTCAAAATTGGGTTAGATTACACATAAAATAAGGAGTATTTCTTTCTCGATTCTATAGATATGTAGAATTTTTATCAATTTTTATCAGTAATTTATTTTCGATAAATAAAGAAAAGGGCTCGAAAGTACCAAGAATATAAAGAAAAAAAAGTGGCCCCTTCATATTTTGTTCGAAAGACCCTTCTTACTTCTTATTGACACGGGGCCTGGCCTGGTCAGTACCCAGCCGGGCCTCTTTTTGTTTTGTTCCAACTAATTATAGAAAAATAATGATGATTTTTCATTTATCTGATTTGAAAACAAAAATGCTTAATATTATATAAACTTAGTATTATATAAATATATAAATATAAAAAAGTGAATAGGAAATATTTAAGCACAAACAAAAAAAGAAGGAGGACTATTTCCATCCGCGAAAACGGAAAAGAAAGGAGGGTCAATACTCTAAATTTTATGATTTTTTGATGATCCCATCTTATTATACCCCATTTTCCGGTTCGACAAAAGGTCGAGTTGTATACAATAATCGAATTGTAGCGGGTATAGTTTAGTGGTAAAAGTGTGATTCGTTTTTTTACCCCTTTGATAGTTAAAGGGTCGTTGTTTTCGGTTTGATTCGTATTCCGACCAAAAACTTTATTTGCAAAAATAAAAGGATTTACTCCTTTACCTCTCAATCACGGATTCGAGAAAAACTATACATTCTCGTGATTTGTATCCAAGGATCACTTAGAAAGTGAGAAATTGGATTATGAAATTACGAAACATAATTTGGGAATTGGATTAATAGTTCCAATTGAATCAGTATGAGTAAAGGATCCATGGATGAAGATAGAAAGTAGGTTTCTAATCGTAACTAAATCTTCAATTTTTTCTTTACAAATAAAAAATTGAATCAAAATAGCTATTAAATGATGACTCTGGTTTACTAGAGGCATCGACCTGTTTTTTTAGCTCGGTGGAAACAAAATCCCTTTCCTCAGGAACGTCTCAAATAAAAATAGAGAACGAAGTAACTAGAAAGATTGTTAGAATTACTCTCTTCTAGAGGGATCATCTAGAAAGCAATAAGTAGTCAAACAAAAGTTGACATAGATGTTATGGGTATAATTTTTTTTTGTAATTTTGTTCACATTCATATCCATAAAGGAGCCGAATGAAACCAAAGTTTCATGTTCGGTTTTGAATTAGAGACGTTCAAAATGCTGAATCGACGTCGACTATAACCCCT